ATACAAACATAGAAAATATAGAATATCCAATCCAATATTTCTTATTTATATTATTTATTTGATATTTTAGTACATAACATAAAGTGCAAGATAGGGATTAATAATTAATATTAATATAATCAATTTCGATCTATTTATCAAATAGATATATATCTATTTGATTATTTCAAAAATATTATTATTTCAAAGTAAATTTGAGTAAATAATTAGGAATTTCATATTTCTAAATGAATGTCTAATTCTACATTAAAAGAATGGTTATTTATAGCCATTAGATTCGTTTTAGTTCTATCAATTCTATATGAATAAATGGATTGTTTATTTCAACAAAAACTAAAAAAAATGAAAATTTTCATTTTTTTGGTTTTTGTTATAGAGAGTCTGTATCTGTTTGCTTTAAGGAAAAAAGAAAAAAATGAAAGAAAGAGAAAAGCCCAACCCATATCATAATAAAAGATTCCCATGTTTTCATTCGGAAAGATAAGATAAAAAACTAAGATGAAAAAAAAAAAGAATCGACCATTCGAGTATTCCAAATTGCATGAAAAAATAATAGAAGTAGGGGCATAGAATAGAAATAGATATGTGGTATATATCTGTGTATATTGAATTGTGAATATATAGATAATAGAATCATTTCTAATTCAAGCAAATAATGGTATCGAGTATAGATGAAAGAAAATCAATAAAATAGGAGAAAACATTTTTTAATATAAAAATCTGTATTTAATGAATTCAAAAGTTCCCGCATAATTCTCATAATAGAAATGAAAAAAGCATTATAATGAGATTCAAATATCAAATAAAAAAAGAGGGGGATATGGCGAAATTGGTAGACGCTACGGACTTAATTGGATTGAGTCTTGGTATGGAAACTTACCAAGTGAGAACTTTCAAATTCAGAGAAACCCTGGAATTCACAATGGGCAATCCTGAGCCAAATCCCGTTTTCCGAAAACAAAGAAAAGTTCGGAAAGTGATAATAAAAAAGGGATAGGTGCAGAGACTCAATGGAAGCTGTTCTAACAAACGGAGTTGACGATTTTTCCTTTTTGCATTAGGAAAAGAATCCGTCCATCAAAATTCCAGGAATGGATCAAAGATAAACATATATATACTGAAATACTATTTCAATTGATTAATGAAGATCCATTTGTGATAAAAATATTCACAAATGAAAGATGTGAATCAATTCCAAGTTGAAGAAAAGATGGAATATTCATTGATCAAATTATTCACTCCATCATAATCTGATAGATCCCTTGAAGAACTGATTAATCAGACGAGAATAAAGATAGAGTCCTATTCTACATGTCAATACCGACAACAATGAAATTTATAGTAAGAGGAAAATCCGTCGACTTAAGAAATCGTGAGGGTTCAAGTCCCTCTATCCCCAAAAGACCTGTTTAACTTTCTAATTTTTTCCCATATCCTCTCTATCTTTAAGTCGTTATTTATGTGTTTTATTCAGTTTATATTCAGTTTATTCTTTCACAACTAAATTGGAATTTGTCTTTTTATTTTCAAAAATTTCTTATCATAATTACAAGTCACAAGTTTTGAAATATATATGTGAAACACAGAGAATTTTTTTTAATGATAAACGTACAAATGAATATCTTATTTTTGAGCAAGGAATTCTCATATGCGTGATTAACAAAACAATACAAAATAATTACTACTACTGAAACTAACTTACAAACTTTTATTTTTCGTCTTTTTTTTTTACTTAGTTGATATAGATTCATTGACATAGACTCCAGTAATCTTTTAAAATAAAAATGAGTCTTATGCGTCAAGAATGGTCGGGATAGCTCAGTTGGTAGAGCAGAGGACTGAAAATCCTCGTGTCACCAGTTCAAATCTGGTTCCTGGCACATGATTCATTTGTATGAGTATCTATTTAAGTATCTGTAGATATATTTTTCCTAGATGATTAAAGAATAGATGCATTTTTTTAGGTATATTCGCTGAATATATAATGAATTCTTTATTTATTTGATTTTGTTTACCTTTTTTCTGCGCTACAAAAAAAATGTTTCTATTTCGACAATATTCGAATGGTTTAATTAGTTGGTTGAAAGACCTAAAAGTCTAGTCTAAGAGAGTTCAGGGGTGGAGTGGGAATATTAAAAATTCATCTTAGATGGATTACACAAAAAGAATCGAGCCCATTTCTTTGTGTTTTTTTATTTCCGTTTTCTTCATCTCCTTTGATGTTACTATTTCTTTTTCGTGGCCATATAATTGTTGATGTTGATGTGCACGTTAGAAAGTTCATGATAAAGAATTTTTGCAGTTCATCCTATTTATTTTATTGGCTTGACTCATAAGAAATAAGTATTGTTCATATTTTAGAATCTTAAAGAACCCCTATCCCATTTTTAATCCCTAAATCCCTATATTATTATATTATTTATGAATTTTATATTATTTATGAATTTTGTGATTTCTCACATACATAATAAGATGTGAATGATACTTCCATTATTCTGTC